CCATGAGAGATGGTCATAATAAAGTTTACAAGTCATTTTCCGATGTAATTGAAGGCAAAGAAGGAAGATTTCGTGAGACTCTACTTGGTAAACGGGTCGATTATTCGGGGCGTTCCGTCATTGTCGTGGGTCCTTTGCTTTCATTACATCAATGTGGATTACCTCGAGAAATAGCAATAGAGCTCTTCCAAACATTTGTAATTCGTGGTCTAATCAGACAAGATGTTGCTTCTAACACAGGGATTGCTAAAAGCAAAATTCGGGAAAAAGAACCTATTGTATGGGAAATCCTTCAAGAAGTGATGCAGGGGCATCCTGTATTGTTGAATAGAGCGCCCACCCTGCATAGATTAGGTATACAGGCGTTCCAACCCATTTTAGTGGAGGGGCGTGCTATTTGTTTACACCCATTAGTTTGTAAGGGCTTTAACGCAGATTTTGATGGGGATCAAATGGCTGTTCACGTACCTTTATCTTTGGAAGCTCAAGCAGAAGCTCGTTTACTTATGTTTTCTCATATGAATCTCTTGTCTCCAGCTATTGGGGATCCCGTTTCCGTACCAACTCAAGATATGCTTATTGGACTCTATGTATTAACGATCGGGAATCCCCGAGGTATTTGTGCAAAGAGGTATAATCAATATAATTCTAATTGCAGAAACTATAAAAAGGAAACAGTTTACAAGAATGACTTTAAGTATACAAAAGAACCGTATTTTTCTAGTTCTTATGATGCACTTGGAGCTTATCGGCAGAAACGAATCCATTTAGATAGTCCTTTGTGGCTCCGGTGGAGACTAGACCAACGCGTCGTTGGCTCAAGAGAAGTTCCCATCGAAGTTCAATATGAATCTTTTGGTAATTATAATGAGATTTATAAGCACTATCGAATAATAGGAAGTGTAAAAAGAGAAATTCGTTGTATATACATTCGAACTACTGTTGGTCATCTTTCTTTTTATCGAGAAATAGAAGAAGCCATACAGGGGTTTTGGCAGGCCTACTCATAGGCTATCTAACTCATGCTCTATATATAAACTAAATATAAACTAAGAAATTCTATCAGTGATGCCCATACTCGTGGGAATTCGGGTCTCTCCAATTTCACCGGTATCCTAATTTCTGAATTTCTGTGTGAATCAAAATTGAGGAAAGGAAGTTTTCGAATCACTGACCCAGGCCCATTGTGGAATCTTACTCAGCAGAATAGGGAGGTCCTTATGGCAGAACGGACCGATCTGGTCTTTCACAATAAGGTGATAGATGGAACTGCTATGAAACGACTTATTAGTAGATTAATAGATCATTTTGGAATGGCATATACATCACATATCCTGGATCAAGTGAAGGCTTTGGGTTTCCAGCGAGCCACTGCTACATCTATTTCATTAGGAATTGATGATCTTTTAACAATACCTTCTAAGGGATGGTTAGTTCAAGACGCTGAACAGCAAAGTTTTCTTTTAGAGAAAAACCATCATTATGGGAATGTACATGTGGTAGAAAAATTACGTCAATCCATTGAGATATGGTATGCTACAAGTGAATATTTGAGACAAGAAATGAATCCTAATTTTCGGATGACTGATCCCTCTAATCCAGTCCATCTAATGTCCTTTTCGGGGGCTAGGGGAAATGCATCTCAAGTACACCAATTAGTAGGTATGAGAGGATTAATGTCGGATCCTCAAGGACAAATGATTGATTTACCCATTCAAAGCAATTTACGGGAAGGGCTTTCTTTGACAGAATATATAATTTCTTGCTACGGAGCCCGCAAAGGAGTTGTAGATACTGCTGTACGAACATCAGATGCTGGATACCTCACGCGTAGACTTGTTGAAGTAGTTCAACACATTCTTGTACGTAGAACGGATTGTGGTACTATCCGAGGTATTTCCGTGAGTCCTCGAAATGGGATGACGGAAAAGATTTTTGTCCAAACACTAATCGGTCGTGTATTAGCAGACGATATATATATTGGTCTACGATGCATTGCCACTCGAAATAAAGATATTGGAATTGGACTTGTTAATCGATTCATAACCTTTCGAGCACACCCAATATATATTCGAACCCCTTTTACTTGCAGGAGTACATCTTGGATCTGTCAATTATGTTATGGCCGGAGTCCTACTCATGGTGACCTGGTCGAGTTGGGAGAAGCCGTAGGCATTATTGCGGGTCAATCTATTGGGGAACCGGGGACTCAACTAACATTAAGAACTTTTCATACCGGCGGAGTATTCACGGGTGGTACTGCCGAACATGTACGAGCTCCCTCTAATGGAAAAATAAAATTTGATGAGGATTTGGTTCATCCCACGCGTACCCGTCATGGGCATCCTGCTTTTCTATGTTTTATAGACTTGTATGTAACTATTGAGAGTCGAGATATTCTACATAATGTGAAGATTCCAACAAAAAGTTTGATTTTAGTTCAAAATGATCAATATGTAGAATCAGAACAAGTGATTGCCGAGATTCGTACCGGAACGTCCACTTTTCATTTTAAAGAGAGAGTTCAAAAACATATTTATTCTGAGTCTGAAGGAGAAATGCACTGGAGTACTGATGGCTATCATGCGACCGAATATCCATATAGTAATGTTCATTTATTACCAAAAACAAGTCATTTATGGATATTAGCAGGAGGTCTATGCAGATCCAATATAGTGTCTTTTTCACTCCACAAAGATCAAGATCAAATGAATGCTAATTCTTTTTCTCTCGAAGAAAGATATATCTTTGATCTCTCACTGACTAATGATCAAGTAAGACATAAATTGTTGGATACTTTTGGTAAAAAAGATAGGGAAATTTTTGATTATTCAAAACCTTATCGAATCATATCCAAGGGTCATTGGAATCTCATAGAGCCTTCTACTTATATTCGTCAAGAGAATTCCTCGGCGAAAAAGCGAAGAAATAGATTCGTGATTCCCTTACAACACGATCAAGAACAAGAAAAGAAACTAAGACCCTGTTTTGGTATTTCGATGAAAATACCTATAAATGGTATTTTACGTAGAAATAGTATTTTTGCTTATTTTGATGATCCACGATACAGAAGAAGCAGTTCGGGAATTACTAAATATGGGATTGCCAAAGTAGATTCAATCGTAAAAAAAGAGGATTTGATTGAGTATCGAGGAGCAAAAGAATTTAGTCCGAAATACCAAATGCAAATGAAAGTAGATCAATTTTTTTTCATTCCCGAGGAAGTGCATATCTTACCCGGATCTTCGCCCATAATGGTCCGGAACAATAGTATCATTGGAGTAAATACACGATTAAATCTAAATACAAGAAGTCGAGTAGGTGGATTAGTCCGAGTGGAGAGAAAAAAAAAAAGTATGGAACTGAAGATCTTTTCTGGAGATATTCATTTTTTTGGAGAGGTGGATAAAATATCTAGACACAATGGCATTTTGATACCACCAGGAATGGAAAAAAGGAATTCGAAAGGATCAAAAAAATTGAAAAATTGGATCTATGTCCAACGGATTACACCTACCAAAAAAAAGTATTTTGTTTTGGTTCGGCCCGTAGTCACATATGAAATAGCTGATGGGATAAATTTAGCAACACTTTTCTCTCAGGATCTCTTGCAGGAAAAGGATAATGTCCAACTTCGAATTGTCAATTATATACTTTATGGAAATGGCAAGTCAATTCGAGGAATTTCTAACACAAGTATTCAATTAGTTCGGGCTTGCTTAGTATTGACTTGGGACCAAGAAAAAAAGAGTTCTATAGAAGAAGAGGTTCATGCGTCTTTTGTTGAAATAAGGGCAAATGATCTGCTTCGTGATTTCATCCGAATTGAGTTAGTAAAGTCCACTATTTTGTATACCGAAAAAAGGTATGATACGGCAGGTTCGGGAGTTATTTCCAATAATGAATTAGATCGTACCCATAGAAATCCTTTTGATTCCAAGGCGGAGATTCGATCATTTCCCCAACATCAGGGAACTCTTGGTACGTTGTTGAATCGAAATAAGGAATGCCAATCTTTTCTAATTTTGTCATCATCCAATTGTTCTCGAACTGGCCCCTTCAATACTTCGAGATATAATAATGCTACAAAAGAATCGGATCCGATGACTCCAATTAGGGATTTGTTGGGTCCTTTAGGTACTATTGTGCCTAAAATAGTAAATTTTCGTTCATCTTACTATTTAAAAACTTATAATCAAGTCTTTTTAAAGAAAGATTTTTTATTTGAAGATTTTCAACAGACTTTCCAAGTGCTTCGAGTACTTCCATTTCAATACTGTTTCCTAGATGAAAATAGTAGGATTTATAATCCCGAGCCATGCAGTAACATCATTTGGAATTCATTCCGTTTGAATTGGTGTTTTCTCCATCACGATTCTTGTGAAGAGGCATGGACAATAATTATCCTTGGACAATTCTTTTGTGAAAATGTATGTCTATTGAAATACGGATCACGCATAAAAAAATCTGGTCAAATTTTCATTGTTCATGTTGACTCTTTAGTTATAAGATCAGCTAAGTCCTATTTGGTCACTCCAGGAGCAACTGTACATGGCCATTATGGGGAAACCTTTTCTGAAGGAAATACATTAATTACATTTATATATGAAAAATTGAGATCTGGTGACATAACGCAAGGTCTTCCAAAAGTGGAACAAATCTTAGAAGTTCGTTCAATTGATTCAATATCGATGAACCTCGATAGAAGAGTTGAAGGTTGGGACGAACGTATCCGAAGGATTCTTGGGATCCCCTGGGGATTCTTGATTGGAGCTGAACTAACTATAGCCCAAAGTCGTATCTCTTTGGTTAATAAGATCCAAAAGGTTTATCGATCCCAGGGGGTACAGATCCATAATAGACATATAGAGATTATTGTACGTCAAGTAACATCAAGAGTTTTGGTTTCAGAAGATGGAATGTCTAATGTTTTTTTACCTGGGGAATTTATTGGATTGTTGCGAGCGGAGCGAGCAGGGCGCGTTTTGGACGAAGCGATCTATTATCGGGCAATCTTATTGGGAATAACGAAGTCATCTCTGAATACTCAAAGTTTCATATCCGAAGCGAGTTTTCAAGAAACTGCTCGAGTTTTAGCAAAAGCTGCTCTACGAGGTCGTATTGATTGGTTGAAAGGCCTGAAAGAGAACGTTGTTTTGGGGGGGATTATACCAGTTGGTACCGGATTCAAAAAATTAGTACATCGTTCAAAGCAAGACAAAGACATTCATTTGAAAATCAAAAGGAAGAATCTATTCGAGTGGGAAATGAGAGATATTTTGTTACACCATAGAAAATTATTTTGTTCTTGTTCCCCAAACACTTTTCATGAGACATCAGACCAATCATTTACGTAATGTAATTTACTAATCCCTAACAAGAGGTTCATTCTTTTTACTTTAACTCTCTGGTCCGATTATGGATTTCGTAATCAATGAAATAAAAAATAAAGAATGAAATTCATGGTTTGGGTCGTAGATCAAAGGTCAATCCTGATAGAAGGTTCCGTCGGAACAATTATTTATTTCACAGGGTAATGAATCTCTTTGAAAAAAAAAGAAAAAGAGAAAATGTGGGAAAATGGGAAGACAGTATTGGAACATCGATTTGGAAGAAATGATGGAAGCAGGAGTTCATTTTGGTCATGGTACTAATAAATGGAATCCTAGAATGGCTCCTTACATCTCTGCAAAGCGTAAAGGTATTCATATTACAAATCTTACTATAACTGCTCGTTTTTTATCAGAAGCCTGCGATTTAGTTTTTGATGCAGCAAGTAGGGGAAAAAAATTCTTAATCGTTGGCACCAAAAAGAAAGCAGCGGATTTAGTAGCATCAGCAGCAATAAGGGCTCGATGTCATTATGTTAATAAAAAATGGCTTGGTGGTATGTTAACGAATTGGTCTACTACAGAAACAAGACTTCAGAAATTCAGGGACTTAAGAGCAGAACAGAAGATGGGGAAATTCAATCGTCTCCCCAAAGGAGATGCAGCAATGTTGAAGAGAAAGTTATCTACCTTGCAAACATATCTGGGTGGGGTCAAATATATGACGGGATTGCCCGATATTGTAATTATCGTTGATCAGCAAGAAGAATATACGGTTCTTCGAGAATGTGTCATTTTGGGTATTCCGACGATTTGTTTAATCGATACAAATAGTGACCCAGATCTTTCAGATATTTCTATTCCGGCCAACGATGATGCTATAGCTTCGATTCGATTGATTCTTACCAAATTAATATCTGCAATTTGTGAGGGCCGTTCTAGTTATATAAAAAATGGTTGAATATCTTATCATTACTCTTATCATTAAGAAGAAGAAAGAAGAAGATTAGTTTGTTTTTGGTGAACTCTCTTTGATTGTTACTCTTTTGGTTTGCATCTTTTGGAGTTTGAACTATGTTTTGAATATTGAATAATATTGAAAACATAAAATGATTGGTATTTTTTTATGTGATTTCTCGGTATCCGAAATATACGATTCATAACTGAAATTCATGAATGAACATAGATGAATTGAGAAAGAGATGGTTGAATCAAAATAATTACTTTTTTGGAGTTCGATTTCTGTTAGAGGACAATATGAATGTTATACCATGTTCCATTAAAACACTCAAAGGATTATACGATATATCAGGTGTAGAAGTAGGCCAACATTTATATTGGCAAATAGGAGGTTTACAAATTCATGCCCAAGTACTTATCACTTCTTGGGTTGTAATTGCTATTTTATTAGGTTCAGTCATCATAGCTGTTCGGAATCCACAAACCATTCCGACCGACGGTCAGAATTTCTTCGAATATGTCCTTGAATTTATTCAAGACTTGAGCAAAACTCAGATTGGAGAGGAGTATGGTCCTTGGGTTCCTTTTATAGGAACGATGTTCCTATTTATTTTTGTTTCTAACTGGTCAGGTGCTCTTTTACCTTGGAAAATCATAAAGTTACCTCATGGGGAGTTAGCTGCGCCCACGAATGATATAAATACTACTGTTGCTTTAGCTTTACCCACGTCAGTGGCATATTTCTATGCGGGTCTTAGCAAAAAAGGATTGGGATATTTTGGAAAATACATTCAACCAACTCCAATACTTTTACCTATTAATATTCTAGAAGATTTCACAAAACCTTTATCTCTTAGTTTTCGACTTTTCGGGAATATATTGGCTGATGAATTAGTGGTTGTTGTTCTTGTTTCTTTAGTGCCTTCAGTAGTTCCTATACCTGTCATGTTTCTTGGATTATTTACAAGCGGTATTCAAGCTCTTATTTTTGCAACTTTGGCTGCGGCTTATATAGGTGAATCCATGGAGGGTCATCATTAACTAACTTTCGAAATAGTCTTTTTTGAAGCTTATCCCAATTCAAGCAATGCGGATGCGGGGGGGTTCAATATAATCCACTGGGTTGGAGAAGGAAATGCAAATAGCTATATATATGTATATATGAATATGAAGAATGAAGAAAGATAGATGATATTGCAGAATTTGGAAGAGAAAGAAGGGTTGGTTGGGGATCCTACTACATATATGTATATGTAATGCCTATGAGTATCAATCCTTGTGTATGTTTCGAAGAATGGTTCCAGAATACGATTTAATAGAATAAAAAGTGCAGGTGATTTACGTTATGGAAGAATAAAAGTATATGTTATTTACTAGTTAGATAGTAATTACCCCTATCTCTTTTTTCGCTGCATTTAGATGAATTTCCATATCAGTCCTTTTTCTATTTTGTCTGTGATTGTGAATTGAATGAAAGAGAAAGAATAGAATAGTTTCTAAACAAGGAAACGCAATGACTAAAAACGTATACATATCTATTTACATAATTACATCAAGGTAGAAAAGAAAAACGGTATATCGAAGTAGTTCTGACAATTCAGTAATATTCTGAATTCCATTTGGAACTTTTAGCTACTTCAACCCGATATATTTTAGCGATAAAGATCAAAAAAGAAAAAATAAGTGTAGTAAATGTAAATAGTAAAAGTAGAAGTAGAAAAATAAGTAGATTCAATTCATTGGTTGGTTGTATCATTAACCATTTCTTTTTTTGGTGCGAGGAACTTACCATGAATCCACTTATTTCTGCTGCTTCCGTTATTGCTGCTGGATTGGCTGTAGGGCTTGCTTCTATCGGACCTGGGGTTGGTCAAGGTACTGCTGCGGGCCAAGCCGTAGAAGGTATTGCGAGACAACCAGAAGCAGAGGGTAAAATACGAGGTACTTTATTGCTTAGCCTGGCTTTTATGGAAGCTTTAACAATTTATGGACTGGTCGTGGCATTAGCTCTTTTATTTGCAAATCCTTTTGTTTAATGTTTAATTTTATCGTAGAATAAAAATGTAAAAAAAAAAGAAGAATAAAAAAATAACCATAACTAATAAATTTGAGAATTCTCAAATTCCATTAAGAATAATAATAATAAGCGGAGTGATACAAAAAGAACTCTGTTCTTTGTTAGTCCTATCTATAAGGGGAGAGCTTATGAAAAATATAACCGATTCTTTTGTTTCCGCGGGGCACTGGCCATCCGCTGGGAGTTTCGAGTTTAATACCGATATTTTAGCAACAAATCCAATAAATCTAAGCGTAGTGCTGGGTGTATTGATTTTTTTTGGAAAGGGAGTGTGTGCGAGTTGTGTATTTCAAGAATAGGTTGGATTTCACCGGCTGCACTTTCTTTATATTTTATTTATGTATTCTTTTTTATAGCAGAAATAGGAACAAAGGGTGCACAATCTCGACGAATTACTTCGGAATTGGATTTCATTCAGAGATCATATGTAAGAACCATAGCATTTCGTGACTAATTGATAAATGAACTTTGATTCTCTTCTCTATCAACCAATAATGTTGAGGTCTTTTACATGGTTAAAGATAAATTTTTTGAAGTCCAGGCACAGCATAGTATGGTACTCTTTCTACCGCTACGTTAGTAACAAAAAGGTTTAAAGATGATAAAAAAGGAATAATTGGGAATTTATCCGATGTAGAACACTCATATGGATAAAATTCTTTGAATCATTAACTGGAAAGATGGGTATTTTCCCCCCTTTTTTTTATCCACTGCCGAATCGACGACCTATGTATTGTATTTGTATAAAAAAGAGAATTCTTCGGATGAAAAAAATCGAAATCTCATTCTAATAATAATGAGAATGGAGTAATGAAGTTCAGAATTCTATTCAATTCTATATTATCTATTAGAATTTTGATCTAATTTATCATAGCATATAAAGAAGAAAGAATAAAATTATTTTTTCTTTAAAATCTTTTTTTTTTGAAATAAGTTGTAAATAAAGAACAAATAAAGAAACAACTTTGCTGACAATTTGTTCTTTTTTGTCTGGTCTGAAGAGTCCTCCTAAGATTCTGATGTTAGATCGGTTTCGATATACGAACAGAAAAGAGAGGATAGGCTCATTCCGTTCAAAGATATGAGAATGCCCATCCATCAAAGAAAAGATAAAAGAAACAATTGAGCGTGAGAGCCAAATGAATCGAAAGATTCATGTTTGGTTCGGGAAGAGATATGATAGTTGTGAAATGAATGGAAAGATAATCTACTTTCATTAAATGATTTATTAGATAAGCGAAAACAGAGGATCTTGAGTACTATTCGAAATTCAGAAGAATTACGTAGAGGAGCCATTGAACAGCTCGAAAGAGCTCGGGTTAGATTACGGAAAGTGGAAATCGAAGCAGATGAGTATCGAACGAATGGATATTCCGAGATAGAACGAGAAAAAGTCAATTTGATTAATGCTACTTGCAATAGTTTGGAACGATTAGAAAATTACAAAAATGAAACTCTTTTTTTTGAAAAACAAAGAGCAATTAATCAGGTCCGACAACAAGTTTTGCAACAAGCCTTACAAAAAGCTCTAGGAACTTTGAATAGTTGTTTGAATAGCGAATTACATCTTCGTACCATCAGTGCTAATATTGGTATCCTCGGGTCCGTGGAAGAAATAACTGATTAGCCTTTG